CTTGAGCAGTTACATATCCAGGACCCTTGACACAAATAGACGCGTTACGAGTTCCATACAGATTACTTTTCAAGACAATTTCTTTCAAATTCATTAAAATTTCATGTACGGATTCTTGAATACCTACTATGGTAGAATATTCATGTGGTATTTTCTCAGATTTTGCGCGTGTGATACATGTACCTTCTATTTCTCCGAGCAAAGCTCTTCGCATTGCAATGCCTATTGTATCGGCTTGACCTTTCATAAGTGGGGCCAGAATAAAGCGTCCATAATAAAGACGCTTACTGTCTGCTCTTGATTCAACACACTTCCACTGTAGTGTCCGAGTAGATACTGTTACTTTCTCTCGAACCATAGTATATTATTTGATCAAATCATTGAATTATTTATTTCTCTTGAAATCTCTTCAATGTTTATTTTTACACACGTCTTTTTTTAGGAGGCCTACAGCCATTATGTGGCATAGGAGTTACATCCCGTATGAAACTTAATAGTATACCACTTCTACGAATAGCTCTTAATGCCGCATCTCTTCCGAGGCCCGGGCCTTTTATCATAACTTCTGCTCGTTGCATACCTTGATCCACTACTGTCCGAATAGCATTTCCTGCTGCGGTTTGAGCGGCAAATGGTGTACCCCTTCTTGTACCCTTGAATCCACAAGCCCCGGCAGAGGACCAAGAAATTACTCGACCCCGTACATCTGTAACAGTCACAATGGTATTGTTGAAACTTGCTTGAACATGAATAACTCCCTTGGGGATTCTACGTGTATTCTTACGTGAACCAATACGTCTATTTCTACGCGAACCAATTTTTGGTATAGGTTTTGCCATATTTTATCATCTCATAAATATAAGTCAGAGATATATGGATATATCCATTTCATGTCAAAACGGATCCTTATTCTTTTTTTTTTTTTTACTTATTTATTTTATTTATTTATTTGTACATCTGTACATCGGGTCCTTTAGATTTCGAGAGTCTTTTTGTTTTAGAAAGATTATCCTTGTCTTTGTTTATGTCTCGGGTTAGAACAAATTACTATAATTCGTCCCCGCCTACGGATCAATCGACATTTTTCACAAATTTTACGAACAGAGGCCCTTATTTTCATATTTGTCATTCCTTTTTTTAATTCCGAATCTACTTAATTGGAAGAAAATAAGTTTCTTGAAATTTTTAATTTCGAATTGTATCCTCACGAAAGAATGTTGAAATTGAAAAAACCGCCTAATCATTCAAGTCTTTGCTTTGGAGTCTCTAAATTATACGCCCTTTGGTTGAATCATAAGGACTTACCTCAATTTTTAGTCTATTTCCTGGTAGTATACGTATAAAACTACATGAAATCCTTTACGAAACAAAAACCAGAATAATTTTTTTGTTATCTAAACGAATCCGGAAGATACATACCATCGGTAAGTTGTTCAGTAATTAAACCCTCATGAATCCATTTTTGTTGTTTCATTCCAGGTAAAACCGCTTTGAAGTATCAACTAATGTAAGAGGGATAATATTATAAACTTGTCCTTTCTCTTTTTTCACAAATATGACCGTGTCGGCTATTAGAAAGATTACCATATATAACACAAAACTTCTCCGCCGATTCCTTCTAGTCGAGCCTTTCGGTCTGTCATTATACCTCGAGAAGTAGAAAGAATTACAACCCCCATTCCGCCTAAAATTCTAGGAATTCGTTGATAGTTAGAATATATTCGTAGACCGGGTCGACTGATCCGTTTTAAATTTAAAACAGTTCTATATGGTCCTTTCCTATTTCTTCTATGTCGTAGGGTTAAAACCAAAAAATATTTTTTGCTTTCTTGATGTTTTCTCACGTTTTCAATAAAACCCTCTTGTAAAAGGATTTTAACAATATTTTCAGTGATGTTAGTAGATGGTATTCGAACTGTTCTTTTTTTATTCATGTCAGCATTTCGTATAGAGGTTATTATGTCAGCAATAGTGTCTTTACTCATGATAAACTAAGATTTTTGTTTCCCCCGAATTTTGATATAATCAACATGCTCTTTTTCTTTTTTTCTGAATTTTTTAATATTTATGAATTATTAAAGATATATACGTGATAGATAAACAATTTACTAATTAATTAAATAAATTTAATCAATTTCATTCAAATACTTTATTAAGGTCTTCCCCTATAATACTTCAGGTGCTAATGAAACTATTTTAGTGAAATTTAACTGTCTTAATTCCCGGGCGATCGCGCCGAAAATTCGGGTTCCTTTTGGATTTCCTTCTTGATCAATAACAACCGCAGCGTTGTCATCATATCGTATTATCATACCGTTGTCGCGTTTGAGTTCTTTACAAGTACGTACAATGACAGCTCGGACCACTTCTGATCTTTCTAGAGGTGTATTTGGTACTGCTTCCTTGATTACAGCAACAATAATGTCACCAATATGAGCATATCGTCGATTACTAGCTCCTATGATTCGAATACACATCAATTCTCGGGCCCCGCTGTTATCCGCTACATTCAAATGGGTTTGAGGTTGAATCATATCATTTTTTTTTTATCGGTTTTTTCTTTTTCAATGCAAAGGTATAAATAAAAAAAAAAAAAGAAATATTATTTGTTCAAAACAAAAAAAGAAACCTGCAATTGTTTTTTTTCATCCCAAAAACCCCTTTCGTTTGTTTCTACATTCCTATCCAGAAAGAATGAATTGAGTTCGTATAGGCATTTTCGATGCCGCTATTGAAATAGCCCTTCTAGCTATATTTTCTGCTACTCCGCTCATTTCATAAAGTATTCTACCGGGTTTAACGACAGCTACCCAATATTCGGGAGATCCTTTCCCCGAACCCATACGTGTTTCTGTAGGTCTTACTGTAACAGGTTTGTCTGGAAATATGCGTACCCATATTTTTCCACCGCGGCGTGCATTTCGTGTCATTGCTCGCCGCCCTGCTTCTATTTGTCTAGATGTGATCCAAGCGGGTTCAAGCGCTTGAAGAGCATATCTACCGAAGCAAATACGATTACCTCGATAAGATATTCCTTTCATTCTTCCTCTGTGTTGTTTACGGAATCTGGTTCTTTTGGGGTTATAGTTGATGGTTGTTTAGCAATTCCATCCATCTCTACTACAGAACCGGACACGAGAGTTTCTTCTCATCCAGCTCCTCGCGAATTAAACAATTAAAAATAATTAAACAAAAAAAAAATACACGGTTAATAATATATGGAATCGTGGGATTCTTTGAAATTTGATCTAATCGATTATAAATTAGAAATTTTTTGTGTTTTAATATAGAATTTAACACGTATTCTATTTATAGATAATGTCGTTTTGGTAGAACGCTATAATGAATCTTTATTTTGTTTTTCCTTTTATTTCGAATCGACTAAAATTTAGAAATAAAAAAAATATTCGCGGGCGAATATTTACTCTTTCAACATTCAGTTGTAAGATTAGTCTATGACATGACCTCTCAGAATAAATGAATAGGTTTCTGGTTCGTTCCGCCATCCTACTCAATGAATCATTAGGATTCATTTTCAATAGAATCTTATGCATTCACAGGTTCTGTCGTTCCCACCACTTCTCGATTAATGATTAGGTCTGAATTTTACAACGGAGCCTCCAATTAAATTTATTCTTGAGTCAACCTTCTCAGTCTTTATTGGCTCGGGGCTCTTGATTTTTTGTTCTATGCACGGATTTGTCTAATTATGGATCAATCAGTATTGATGCTTTATTACATTCCCTTTATATGAGATGACTCATAGACCTTACATATTGGAATTATATATCATTAATATTCTTTTTCTATCTTTCTCTCACCCTTCCATTTATCTGTATACTTTATATTGCTTTACAACCCATAATCAGATTGTTTTTTTTTTTTTTTATGTAAAAAAGATTTCAGTTGCTACAATGATATGACTTATATATCATATCTTGACTGGTTCTTTCTATCCAGATAACACGAAGTGATGAGTTGGTTATTAGTTCTATAGTTATCAGTTTGTACTATGGGCTGTCCATTTTTTTGAATCCCAACCCTAAAAAAACCAACGAGTCACACACTAAGCATAGCAATTATATCAAATGATTAATCGAATTTTTATTCAACCTTATAGAATTGTTCTTTTTTTTTTATTATTTACCAGAAAAAGAATGAAAGAGTTTGCCATTTTTTGTTTTATCACCAGATATAACTAAATATAATTTGTTTTATCACCAGATATAACTAAATATAAGTCAAGTAAGTTCTTATTATTCCTCGTCTACAAATATCCAAATTTTGATGCCTAATACCCCATAGATAGTTCGAACTGCATAGGAACAATAATCAATTTTAGCTCGAATGGTTTGTAGAGGAACTCTACCTTCTCGGATCCATTCAACACGTGCAATTTCTTTTCCGTCGATACGCCCTGCAATTTGTACTTGAATCCCTTTTGTACCTGCCTGTTCAGTTAATTCAATAGCTTTTTTCATTGCTTTGCGAAATGAAACTCTATTCTTTAATTGTCCGGCTATAAATTCTGCAAGAATATTGGGGTGCCCATAAGGATTTGCAATTCTTGTAATAGCAATGTTGAGTTTTCGGTTTACACAATTGAGTTCTTTTTGTACATGCGTCTGTAATTCTTCGATTCTTCGAGTCCTGTCTTCTATTAATAACTTGGGGAATCCCATATAGATTATGACCTGAATCAAATCGATTCTTTTTTGAATCTCTATACGTGCAATTCCCTCTACATTAGAGGATATTTTCATATTATTTTGCACATAATTTTTGATACAATCTCGTATTTTTTGATCTTCTTGTAGATCCTTTGAATAATTTTTTGGTTGTGCAAACCAAAGAGAATGATGACCTTGGGTTGCACCAAGTCTGAAACCAAGTGGATTTATTTTTTGTCCCATAATCCCCCACTACTATATATATCGTGAAACGTGACATCTGTTTGTATTTTTTTTTTATTCATTCGATTTTTTTTAAGCATAACATAA